ATAACAGGTCCATTCTATGTATTATCAATAGGATCAATTATAGCAAGTCACACACTCATATTCCGGAAATACCGAAACAAATAAATTCCACGGTCGAACTACCAGAATGGTTTAGAAATCCAAATCTTAAGTAAAGTAATTTTTTCTTCGATTGAAAGACTAGAACTTCATAGTTCTTATAAACCTAACTCATAGCAATTCCATCCAGTAAAACAGAAGAGTTATAAATTTCCAAAATAATAGATAGGAATATCGCAAATAGAGCCATTGCGACTCCCATAAGTGGTGTAGTCCCCCAGCCCGGAGCTACTTTACCATATTCTGAATTCAATGGTTTCAATAAACTCCCTACATTAGTTCGTCTTGGCCTTGCCCCAGATCTAGAACTATCCTCTACGGTTTGTGTAGCCATAAATCCTATTTAATGATTGGTTGAGATCTGTTGACTTTGTATACTATTCCGTTGTAGTTGTAAATAAACGATCTTATCGTAGATCCATTGTGATCTTGAAATTATCTAAAAATGGAAACAGCAACCCTAGTCGCCATCTCCATATCTGGTTTACTTGTAAGCTTTACTGGGTACGCCTTATATACCGCTTTTGGGCAACCCTCTCAACAACTAAGAGATCCATTCGAAGAACACGGGGACTAGTTGAAGTAATGAGTCTCCCAATAGGGGAGGCTCATTACTTCAATTGAATCGTTTTAAAAAATTATTTCATTTTTTAGTCGGAACCTTAGGGGGTTCTCGAAAAAAGATAGCGAAAAAAATTATCCCTAAAGTCGAGACTAAAAGGAATGTATAAACCAATGCTTCCATAGATTCGATCGTGGTTTACAATTATAGCTTCCACACCTATTAATTTTGGGATCATTTACCATATAAAGAAAGAAAAAGAGTCAAAGAAAAGATGGTGATTCAAGTCAAGATTTCTCTGGTACCCGATGTCAATAAAAAAAAAATAGAGGCGAAAGATACCACAGCAATGTCGTATCAGACTACTTGTCTCTTTGTAGTTGGATCTCCAAGTTTTTGGAATGTTCCAAATTCGACTTGAGCATCCAAATCTGGATCAATACCAGCAAAAACATCTCTGAACAAGGTTCTAGCACCATGCCAAATGTGTCCGAAAAAGAAGAGTAAAGCAAACGTAGCATGCCCAAAAGTGAACCAACCTCTCGGACTACTACGAAAAACACCATCGGATTTCAAAGTAGCTCGATCTAATTCAAAAATTTCACCTAATTGTGCACGTCTAGCATATTTTTTCACAGTAGCAGGATCAGAATAACTTACTCCATTAAGTTCACCCCCATAGAACTCCACAGTTACACCTACTTGTTCAACACTATACTTTGATTCTGCCCTTCTAAAAGGAACATCAGCTCTCACAATTCCGTCTTCATCTACCAAAACTACCGGAAATGTTTCAAAAAAAGTAGGCATACGACGTACAAAAAGCTCACGCCCTTCTTTATCTTTAAAGACGGGGTGTCCTAACCATCCAACAGCTATTCCATCCCCGTTGTCCATTGAACCTGCTCGGAATAATCCCCCTTTTGCCGGATTATTACCAATGTAATCATAAAAAGCTAATTTTTCGGGAACTTTAGACCAAGCTTCTGATAAACTAAGATTTTCGGCTAGCCCGGCGCTAACTCTTCGATATATTTCTTGCTGAAAGTATCCCTGATCCCACTGATAACGAGTAGGACCAAATAATTCGATTGGGGTAGTTGCTGAACCATACCACATAGTTCCAGCAACAACGAAAGCTGCAAAAAAAACAGCAGCGATACTACTGGAAAGTACAGTTTCAATATTGCCCATACGTAATCCTTTGTATAGACGTTGAGGAGGACGGACACTAAGATGGAATAGGCCTGCTAATATGCCCAATGTACCCGCTGCAATATGATGAGAGGCTATTCCTCCCGGAACAAAAGGATCAAAACCTTCTGCGCCCCATGCTGGATTTACAGATTGTACTTTTCCAGTTAGTCCATAAGGATCGGACACCCATATTCCAGGACCATACAAACCTGTTACATGAAATGCGCCAAAGCCAAAGCAAGCCACCCCTGAGAGAAATAAATGAATTCCAAAGATCTTGGGCAAATCCAAAGAAGGTTTTCCTGTACGTTCATCAGTGAATATTTCTAGGTCCCAATATACCCAATGCCAGATAGCTGCCAAGAAGCACAAGCCAGAAAACACAATATGTGCTCCTGCCACACCTTCATAACTCCAAATACCCGGATTCGTTACAGTTCCTCCTGAAATACTCCAACCACCCCACGAATTGGTTATTCCTAAACGAGTCATGAAAGGTATAACGAACATACCTTGTCTCCACATTGGATCAAGAACGGGATCGGAGGGATCAAAAACCGCTAATTCGTATAAAGCCATCGAACCGGCCCAACCTGCAACTAGAGCTGTATGCATTATATGAACAGAAATCAATCGACCGGGATCATTCAATACGACAGTATGAACACGATACCAAGGCAAACCCATGGAAATACCCCTTTATCAAAGAAAAATAGACACTATGTCGCTTTAATTTTATCGCATTGGAAAAAGACTATAGATACTATGTAGCTAACCTTTTCAGTAGATTCTGTATCAGAAAGGGTTAATATTTATTCCATTCCATTGAAAATAACGGAACAATTCTGTTCGTAAGAACAAAGAGAAGCAGATCTATTCTATACCCGATAAGTACCAATACGCAATGGGAGGATTGGTCCCATTTTGGGTGAACGAATGGATAGATACTTGTTTATCATTCGAACGATCGATACCTTCGTTTCGTGAAAATTTTTTCTTTATTCATTCTGTCTTACTCTATAAACCTTCCAGTCTCTATATCAAATAAAATAAACAGAAAAAAAGGGATGAAGACAATAAACAATTGATTGTTACGTTTCCATATTAAAGTAAAGTAAAGTATAGTACTTAATTTTTTTCTTAAATTTAATGCCCATTGGTGTTCCAAAAGTACCTTTTCGGAGTCCTGGAGAGGAAGATGCGGTTTGGGTTGACGTATAGTGCGACTTGTCAGATATATTGGGTCATATGGGATTTACCCGTTCTCTCCCCCGATCGAGATATCCTCTGTTTCGCCCAAGAAATAGTGTATTGAGTAAACCATCAATCATTCGGAGCGTGAAGTGCAATTAGATCAATTTATATTGGGGATCAATATTATCAATTTAGAAGAATTTATGGTTCACTTGGACCGATAAAATAAAGTATCCAGGCTCCGTTCAGAAAATACCAAATCGGTAACAAATTGGTAATATAATATAATATATGTACGATTACCACTTGTATCATAAACGATTCTTATACTTCCTATTACTACAGGAGTGATCCCAAACTGCCAACCAAACCAATGGAATAGTATGATGAATACATCAAATAGTTTGGGGAAAGCAAGACACGAAATTAATAATAATAATAAAAAAAAAAAAAAGAAGTCATAACAAAAAGTGGTACTGAGACCATTTGCCCTATATGTGCAAATCGAATTCGGACGGATCTTTTCCCGGAGTAGACCATGAACCTAAAAGAATTGAAAGGGGCCCATTCAGGAACAAGAAAATGCCATCGTGATTTGAATCTCGATGAAACAATACATCAATGAGAGGTTAGTTTAATAAGTTCAGTCAATTCTTTTTTTTTTTTTAGAGGGAAGAGAGCCAAAACTCATCTCATTTTTTTAATAGAGAACCCCTCATTAAAAAAAACTTGTTATAGAAAAAAAGAAATAAAACTGGAATCGACACATTGATTCTTTTTTTTCGCAAATTTTTTGAACCGTATGCATCCAAAGGTGCACGTACGGTTCCTAAGGGATACAATTTTGTCCTAATCAACCGACTTTATCGAGAAAGATTACTTTTTTTAGGCCAAGAGGTTGATAGCGAGATCTCGAATCAACTTGTTGGTCTCATGGTATATCTCAGTATAGAAGATGATACTAGGGATCTTTATTTGTTTATAAATTCTCCCGGCGGATGGGTAATACCAGGAATAGCCATTTACGATACTATGCAATTTGTGCCACCTGATGTGCATACAATATGCATGGGATTAGCCGCGTCAATGGGATCTTTCATTCTGGTCGGAGGAGAAATTACCAAACGTCTAGCATTCCCTCACGCTTGGCGCCAATGAGTTTTTATTTGAAAAAAAAGGAAGACTATGCCTTCGCCATATTGATTATAAATCAAATAATAAGTAATAATAGCATGGCATTTCGAGTTCGATATGAACAAATTATTATTGTTTTTTCATGAGATGAAATTTTGTATCGAAATAGTAGTATGAAACAAAGGTTATTTCCGATTTTATCTTATGTGTCGGAAGTACATTTCAGCGTCACAAACCATTTTTCTTCCACACTAGAAGTCAGTCTCTTTCGGATAATTATGTTATGAAAGAAAGAGTACGAAAATGAAAAAAAAAAGATCATTTTTTCCTTATTTGATCGTATAAGAAAGAAACTTTGGGATTACTAAATCACAGACAAGATAAATATATAAAGTAACAGAACCATCATAGTATTTTTTTTACTTCTACGAAAGGAAGGGTGGTAAATGGATCATTCAACGATCTGTATCGGATGAATTCTATTTCTTTCTTCGATAGAATAGAAGAAAGAAATAGAATTCCATTGCGGAGCCGTATGCAATGAACAAAAGATGCCTGTACGGTTGTTCAATTCTATTTTCTTTTTCTTCTTGTTATTTTTTTTTATCCCTTGCTTGAGTTTAGCTCAATCATGCGAAATAGAAGAACCGTTCATGATGTTATATCAATATCATCAGGGTTATGATTCACCAACCTGCTAGTTCTTTTTATGAAGCACAAGCAGGGGAATTTATCCTGGAAGCGGAAGAATTACTGAAACTTCGCGAAACCCTCACAAAGGTTTATGTACAAAGAACGGGCAACCCTTTATGGGTTGTATCCGAGGATATGGAAAGGGATGTTTTTATGTCAGCAACAGAAGCCCAAGCTCATGGCATTGTTGATCTTGTAGCGGTCGAAAACGAAAATACTGAGGATTTCGTGTAAATCTATTTCAAACCATAATAATTCGAATTTTCTGTGATTTGATATTGAATAGAAATGATTCATAATCATAAATCATCAGGTTAAGATCGATCTAAACCAACTCATTTTATTCTATATATAGATATATACATACGACATGCCAACTATTAAACAACTTATTAGAAACACAAGACAGCCAATACGAAATGTTACGAAATCTCCCGCTCTTAGAGGGTGTCCTCAGCGTCGAGGAACATGTACTAGGGTGTATGTGCGACTCGTTCAGATCATGAGTTTGAATAAATGAGACAATTTTTTCAGTATCAATGATCAGTACCAATGAATAGGATAGATAGAAAAGATCTATCATATACCTTGTATGTATATGGAATTTATGGTTTCCATTGGTGCAAATCCAATCATCTAGATTTGAAATAAGAAGCAATTCCCCATTGGTAGCAAACGGTTATCCATTAAGCGGCGGAAATTATATTATAAGAAGCAAAAGAATTATGCTTCTTTTCTTGAAAGAACGGACTAACAGGGTCAGCTACCTAGCCAACTTTCATAATTAAATGCCGTCACTGTATGGATAACTCTTATTGTGAAAGAGCTATTACTGTATAATTGATGGGTAGAGCCAAAGAGTGTGAACTATACAAGTTCACAATAACATTTGATTAAATGAAAGAAGAGGCTCCGGTGTATAGAAAGGACCTCACCGTTTAAGAGGTAACCATAAAAACGATGGAACCCACTATTTTTTTTATTTAGTATCGTTAGACTTTCTTATTTACAGGTGAAATAACTTGAAGGAATAGAATTTAAAATCGTGGTTGGGAAGGTCATAGTAGCAAAAGCCATTGGAATTGAGATTTTATATATCGGAATAATCCGTTTTGGTATTAATTGACCGGGGAAGGGGAAAAGGATGACTGAAAGAAGAGAAATCAATTAGTTATTCATTAAGGTTTAATTTGATTCAATGACCAGAGTTAGACGAGGATATACAGCTCGGAGACGTCGAACAAAAATTCGTTTATTTGCATCAACCTTTCGAGGGGCTCATTCAAGACTTACTCGAACGATTACTCAACAGAAAATGAGAGCTTTGGTTTCCTCTCATCGAGATAGAGGCAGGCAAAAGAGGGATTTTCGTCGTTTGTGGATCACTCGGATAAATGCAGTAACTCGTGAGAATAAGGTATTCTATAGTTATAGTAGATTAATACACAATCTGTACAAGAAGCAATTGCTTCTTAATCGTAAAATACTTGCGCAAATAGCTATATCAAATAAGAATTGTCTTTACATGATTTCCAATAAGATCATCAAATAAAGTAGATTATAAAGTAATATACAGGAATGATTGAAACAGAATTCCCCGGAGAATGAACTCCGGGAAGATATACAATAAAAATAAATTAAGATAAGTAGTAGGAATGAACGAACATGTTTCAATAAAAAAAAAGATTTCTTCTTCCCCCATTTTTTCTTTCTTATAACACAAGAATCAAATCTGGATTCTAGACCTTTTCGAACAAAACATCAATCTGAGCTTGAGTTCCGATTGGAGTTTTGAGTCAATTGAGGAGTATGCCTATTTATTTCTGGTTCTAGGACCAGTAGTTCTTGGGATCGACTCGGCTCTCTCAAATTGTTTCTCATTATTAAGAAAAGGTAACAAAGATAAAATACGAGCTTGTTTTATAGCAATAGTAATTAATCGTTGTTGTTTCAAGGTTAATCTGTTCACTCGTCTAGATAATATTTTTCCTTGTTCACTAATAAATCGACTAATTAAACTCATGTTTCTATAATCGATTCGATCCCCCGATCCAATTGGGGGCAAACGCCTACGAAAAGATCGCTTGTATTTACGAAAAGGTTGCTTGGATTTATCCATGGTTTATTCCTTATCTCTAAAATTCTATTCCTTTATTTATTTCAGATCCAACCGAAATAGGCCTTCTTTGATTAATATATTATTTATAGTATTTAATTCATATATTATCACATGAAATAATATCTACATGAAATCCGGTTTGATTTGTATATAATATGTATATTATATATGTTAAGTTCTTACTCTTCCTGTTCTTTGGAAAGATCGAACACATGATATGATGTTCCCTTCGATCTATTTCTTTATTTCACCATGAATAGTATGCTTGTGACAATAGCGACAAAATTTCCTCAATTCTAATCGACTGGGTGTATTGTGGCGATTCTTTTGAGTAATATATCTAGAAATGCCCGGCGATTCCTTATTGACACCGTTTCGGACACAACTGGTACATTCCAAAATAACTCTGACTCTGACATCTTTACCCTTGGCCATGACCCTCCTTTAGATTTTGGATCGACTTAACTTAACTCTTCTATTTTCGATCCGAACCGAAGAAGAAGAAAAAAATCAATAGAAGTTACTAACTATAAATGCAATTTCTAAAGATTTCGTTGCACTTATTTCATTCTACTTATTTTGTTATTATCTAATTAATAGAATATGTATTAATAGCGTAATTCTATTATGTAATTATATTATTATTATGTAATTATATTATTAAGTAATTATATTATTAAGTTAAGTAATACAAAATTAGAGTAATAATTAAGTAATACAATTTCCTTCTAACTATCAATTATTTCTATCCTAAATCCCAATATTTCAGTTAAATATTTTCTTTCTATGCTATGAATTCATGCAGCCTGCCCTAGACTGGATACAAATTCAAATTGAAATTCAATTTTCCTAAATTCGATCTTGGATCTACCCGATTTTTTATGAGGTTCAATACACTTTTTTGTCCTTTCCTTCCTATCCTAAAGAATTGAAAAGCGGAGGCTAAATTTGAGTCACGTCATGTGGAATTTTATTTCTTCATTTCTTCACATATCAATAACTCATCTTCACATATCAATAACTCAAATTAAAAAAAAGGGAATGACAAGGCATCGGGGAATAAACGATTTATTTCTATCAATAGACCCGCTAAAGACCCAAACCATAGAGTACTTAGCACAGGTGCCACAGAGAGATATGTTTTTATATCTCGCATTGAAAATCCTCCTTCTTTATTGTAATACATATATGGTCAGATGCTGGAGTTCAAGATCATTTGTATTTATTTTTACGCGGAATTCCTAACTAAAGTAGATATGTAGAATGAACCAATAGATGAGATTTTCATGTCCCCCAAAAAGAAAAAAAAAAAAGAACCCCTTCCTCCCGAGCATTAACGATAAATATTCATTTTTTTTATACGTTAGGTTGGGTTTCAGATGTATATAATTCTTTTATTATATGAAACCAAAAAGAAGAAATGACAATAAAGTTGTATATAAATGTAGGATAAAATAATGATGTGGAAAACAAGACACGGATTTTGTACAATGACACTGTACAACAATTTTGAAAAGGGATGTAGCGCAGCTTGGTAGCGCGTTTGTTTTGGGTACAAAATGTCACGGGTTCAAATCCTGTCATCCCTACCTATTACTTCTCCTATGGGCAGTAACGAGGGATTAATTGAGATCAATTAAAATGGGACATAATCTTGAATTTTTGGATACTATACGTATGCTAAATCCGTTATAAATGGTAAAAAAATATTTTTTTCTTTTGAAAGCGCTCTTAGTTCAGTTCGGTAGAACGCGGGTCTCCAAAACCCGATGTCGTAGGTTCAAATCCTACAGAGCGTGATTCCGTCTATCTTATATCGAATCATAATAAACTAACTTAACAAAACAAAGTTGAATTGCAATGACCCCCTGCAAGGAGGAGGTCAATCAAAAAAAGAAATGTTACTCTACTCAATCAAAGGTCCAATTGATCACCACGTCTGTATTGTAAATAGGCAGTCACGAATAATCCTGCTAAAGTAATAGGAATTAGACCTAAGACGATTCCAAATAGAAAAACTTCAATCATTTCGGTTTGTTTAAGGGGATAAAAAAAAGAGGTAAGATCTATCCCTAAATATTAATCTGAATTATCCGTGAATCTCAATGACCAAGGCAATGAGTGCGGGAAAGAACCATAGAATACTCGAGATCCCCGAAAAATATTTTTATGAATTATCCATTTAAGTCATTTCAAATAAGTCGTATCTTGTTCAAACCAATAAATAGAGCTAGGGTTATAGTTAAAGCAGCCAGTAGAAAACCGAAATAACTAGTTATAGTAAGCATGAAAGGGCTAAATTAGATATGTTTTTTTGCTACATATGTTGATAAAACACTTACCTAAGTTTCCATTTTTCCCAGATACGAGGGTAATAAAAACCAATTAAATTAAAAGAATTAGTTTAGTTCCAATGGAAAATTAATGATTCATCAGTCATTATAGATAATACTAAAAAAAAAGATAGAGTGACATAGGTAGAAAAAAATTGATTCATCAAATGTACCATCGACCAATCCTGTGATTCCGAATCAACAGATTCTTTGTGCAATTTGTGAGTTGAGTAAAGGAATAGTAATAAGAAGTGTGTCGTGTAATTTCATTCAAAAATGAAATTTCATTTTATTTGGAATGAAAGAATTTCATTTGCAAATAACTTCAATTTTTTTGATCATTTCTTTTCTTTTTCAATAGGATCTAATCCATTTTTGGGGGGGGGCGAATGGCCTGATACTACCTTATTGCTTATTTTAATTTTAACTACTTGCATTCAGTATAGTAATAGGTTAGTTAATTCCCCATAAGATATCGAATAATAAGAAAAAAGCGTTCCACGATCCATCGAAAGGATCTATCGAAAAACGAAAACTTTTACTTGAATTTACTTTTTTTTTATTCTTTTTGTTTTGGGGGTCAAAAAGTCGATTCGACGACGAACCACTTCAATTATCCTTTTAGGTTCTATATTCTGTCTTTCCATATCATAGAGTTCCATACTTGTAGTTCGTTCAAGAAAGAATCCT